ATTGGACTCATTCACATCGAGATCATGAACATTTGGGATCCAGATTATGCACGGAGACATTGCTCTTGCTAATTCAAATTGAAAAGTTATAGACAATCGGTCAATTTGAGCCTTCATCTCACTATCCGTAGTTAGCGCATTCCAAGTGAGCAGATCCAGCTCCGTAGCAAGGTCACGACCGATATTGTCACTATTCTCCACCCTATCGATATCATAACTAGGATCAATATTGTCACTCTTCTCCACCTTGTCGATATCAGAAATAAATTTAGGAGGATTCTTGTCCAGTAACTTGTTCACAAATATCGTAATGAAAGGAAAATAGGAATTTGTCGCTAGGGTTTTGACCAAATAAGATCGTCCAGTTCCTATAGAACCTATAACTAAACTACCCCTAGAGGGAGATAGGTCTAAGCGTAGCGAAAAGGGTTTTCCGTGAGATGGGAAATGAGCCCTTTGTAAATAAGTGATTGTCTGAGAATGAGCAAGGAATAGACGTCTTTCTACAAAACAGGCTGTATTGAACTCATAATTCATTAAATGCTTTTGCTGAATGTCAACTAAGTCTCGTAAGTAACGTGCTCCCGGTTGTTCAAGGATTTGATAACCAGCGTCATTCTTTGATAAATGATCACTATGAGTCAGACTCAATAGAATGCTTTTTTCTGTGGTTAATGAGGCTAGCTGAACCAAAAATTTGCTTTCTTCCTCATGAATCGAATTAGTGTTCGCGACCCAGGATTCAATTTGATCATCAATCCACTCCCAGTTCACGTTTTTTCTTTTTCTGAGCAAGGAATAGATATCTTTACTTGTATGACTTATATGACTTAGCTTTCTGACATTTATAGAAAAAGCAATTCGAGTCATAATATCGCTGAGCAGATTCTTTAACCAAAAATCATTTGGTTCAGACATAGGATACTTATCTAAAAGTTTTCGAACCTCAATCCTAGATGAGGAACTCATAAAATAGTTTAAACTTTTTAATTTTTTATATAACTTAATAAACGCTCGCGAAACAAAGAAAAGATGCATAGTAATGAGATACCCAACAAAAATCACAAAGAAAGTTTTGAAATAGAACATCTTTACCGAAGTATTTCGATGAATTATTTCTATGCCCAGAATGAAGTTATTGAACCACCCCCTCCTCAAGCTCTCGATTGTTATAAAAACTGGCCTTTTCCCTAATTCGATCTGAAGACTTCGCCATGATAAAGCCAAAACCCTTGACACTAGGTCTGAAAATATTAGATTTATATATTTGTACCCTGCTAAAGTAAAAAAGCTTGGCAGATATCTTTCAAATAAATTCCATTTTTCTGATAAAATCGAAAAAAAACTATCTCTTTGAAAATTTTTTTCTTTTCGATCAAAATGAATAGATTCTGAATAGGGGCTATGACTCAAACCCATCTTTGAAATAAAATTGGGAAGCTCATAAAATTTTTTTGTTTCAGAATCAGATAGATTCACATTCAGATCTAAAAAAGGTTGACACGAAGGTCTTTCCAAATTGACTATTTGTGTCTCTGTTAGAGGTGTTGCAGAAGTATTTATGATCGAATAAATAGTTTTACCAAGGACTGGATCGGAGTGAAAATCCTGAGAAATCCATTTTAGATCTACTTGTGCCTCCATAGTACCTATAGGCTTTTTACCCACACACCAAGAAACTATTTTATTAGGAAGGAACAAGCTATTCAGAAATTGTCCATAAAGAAAATTGAAATGAGTATTCCAAGTCCTTTCCACAGAAAATGGAAATCTTGTCTTACAATCGAACCAAAAGCAGTCCGGATTATTCAAGAATCGAAGTCTATTTGCTTTATAAAAAGAATATATTAATGAACTTCTTTGAAATTGATTCGCGGGGTTCAACCAATTTTCTTGATCGTGGAAGATTTTTAAAAAATCTGAATCCTTTTTATAGAAAGATTTGGTTCGAGTATGTAATGAGTCAATTGGTAGCTTATTAGGTGCTCCATTTACTACGAAGTTAGAAGGACTCGACTTTTCCACCAAAATGGGGTTCAGTCTTTTTAAATGAACCATTTTAAATCCTATTGATTCTAACAACTGATTACAAAGTTTATGAGTTGGCCCTTGCAACTCATAGATAGAAATTTCGGATCTCTGAATCGGGGTATTCCCGAAACTTACACAGTAAAAAAGAGGTAAATTAGCCCAAAAGAAAATAAATTTAGTCGCAAAACCAAATATCTTAGTAAACAAGCCAACAAGCGAATGTGGCGAAAAGAAGGATCGAACTGCCTTGGAAAGTTTGTCCAACAGATAAGGAATTAACTTATATACCCTTTTTTGTACTTTTTTCTCTATGTACTTACGAACCTCAGACCAATAAATCCATTTTTCAAGAATAGAAACACTTAATTGAATAATATAAACACGTAATTTACCAGGAAATCGAATAAAAAAAACACGTAATTCACCACACTTCACTTGCATGACTTGAAACGTGCCTTCAAAACGACTCTTTTGGACTTGAAAAAACTTTTTCTGCTCAGAAAGGAAATGTTCAAACTGTTCCTGTAAACTCATTATGCTATTCGACCATTTGTATCGATAGGTAGAATCCTTTTTGATTTTATAGTTCATTCGAGTTCGATAATTGAGAAGAGCTGTTCCTTTTTGTTCTCTTGGAATTTGATTCCGATGGGATCTATTGAATAGATCTCTTAGACTAGAGTCGTTTTGAATGCATTGATATTGCCGAATCGATTTCATTCGATTTTTACTAAAAAAACCCACCATTTTTTGTCTGCCTCGCTTAAAAAAAGAATGAGTCTCCTTTAATTCAGCCCTATCGTTTAATATCTCATTCAATAATTTTGGTTGATCTAATCCCAAATCATTATTAAGATAAAAAGAAAATTCCTTCTGATACACCATATCTGGTTCGCTTATTACTAGAGTCCATAGATCTGCTCTTCCTTGCAAGATCTCTTCGACTTTCAAATAGAATCGCTGAACTAAACTAAAGAATAGATTTTTTTTGGCCGGATCTGATGAAATAGAATGAATTGAGACAGTATTTTGTAAATAAAGAATGATTTTGAATAAATCAAGTATTTCTTTCTTTTCCGCTCGCCGGACAAAACAAAGAGGTTTCTTCGCAAAGGAAGGATCCTTAGTGGCCCTCTCAATCGGAGTCGACGTTATATATAGTTCTGAACATCTCTCCGAGCAAAAAGAACCAAGGAATCTTGTCCGAAAATGTTCCATTTTTTCCGGAGACCGCTGAGAAATCATATATTTCTCGCGTTCCGTTTCAAGAAAGGAAGGATCCCAAGAACTTGCTCGTTCTTTTTGTTGTTGAATATTTTTTTTATGAATCAATCCAGAATATTCCGAATCCTCATTCTGAAGGGACTCAAAAAGGTCTATGGGTGGATCCGAGGATCTTTTGAGTTTACTCGAATTCTTTCCTTGAACAAAATGAGATCTTGATCTTGTGGAAGCAGACTGAAGATTTGACCATATATTCCGCCCCGTGCTAAAAAACCGATCCTTGTTTAACCTCATATTACTAAAAAAAAAATAGGATTCGGGCCTATCATCATCTAGATAATATACAAACGGAAACTCAAGAGATTGTAGCGCCTTTTCTTTGAATAAGATATCAATTCCGGCAATCATTTCATGAAAACTAAGATTCTCGATCAAGTTCCTCCACCGCACTTTTGTTATTGGCAGAACCTGAGTCTTTTCTGTCGGTTTCAGTAAATAATTTTCAAATAGAGTTTTTCCTTTTGGAAAAGAAAGGAGCAACATACTCATTTTAGTTAATCCACGGGCTTGATCACTAGTGTCAGTAAATGGGAGAGGAAAAAATCTTTTCAAATAGAGGTTTTTTCGTTCAACCATATTTTGAGTGTTCATGCGATATATAAGGATCCCGACTACAACTACTATGACTCCCTTGATGGTGAAATATGGATTTCTTGTTGAACCCGGTAAATTGCGTGAAAGTAAGAGACGCGGATCAAATAGTTTTAAAAACCGCTCTTGGCGGAAAAAAATGTGAATGAAGGATCCCACTGAATAAAATTGGGTCCATGATTTAGACTTATTGATCTCTCTCAATTCGAAAATACCAAATTTGCGATTTTGTTTTTTCATGCCTGTGTAAACCTCCCGAGTTTTTTTAGTTTCTTTTACTTTAATTAGATTTTATATTTGAAAATATTTATTTTTTAAATTCAAACGTGTTTAGTCTTTATTATGATACCAGTTATGTATGGATTTCGATGACTATGAAATTTTTTTCCTTATATGTTTCTTTTACACTACACATTCTGCAGACATGTTGAATTCTGTATATTTTTGTCAATTCAAAAATGCTGATTACTAAATTGCAACGATTTCGATTTTTTTATATTAGAACATTTTCCAAATCCTATGTGGTCCTCATTAAGCATCCATGGCTAAGTGGTTAAAGCGCCCAACTCATAATTGGCGAAGTCGTAGGTTCAATTCCTACTGGATGCACGCTTATCTATTTACATAAACTAAAAATTTATCTGCTATATTACCAACAGTTTGTTAAAAATAAGAAATCTCCACGAGTTATCTATGGGATTAGGGGCGAATAGCCCTGAGATATAGTCAAAAATAAAAACTGAAATGAAGAATTAAGAAGAAAATTACTTAAATATTATGATAATAAAATTATACAAAATTGAGCCTACAAGCACACACACTAGAAACGGAACGAGTCAAGCGAAGCCCAAAAATTTGATCTCTGGAAAGCGTCATTGTGGTAAAGGTCGTAATGCCAACGGAATCATTACTATAAGACATCGAGGAGGAGGTCATAAACGCTTATGTCGTAAAATCAACTTTAAAAGAAATGAAAAATATATATCTGGTAAAATAAAAACAATAGAATATGACCCTAATAGAAACGCATACATCTGTCTCATACATTATGTAAATGGTGAGAAGAGGTATATTTTACATCCTCGCGGGGCTCTAATTGGAGATACAATAATTTCTGGTCCAGAAGTTTCCATCAAAATAGGCAATTCGTTACCTTTGAACGAAATACCTTTGGGTACATCTCTGCATAACCTAGAAATCACACGCGGAAAAGGTGGACAATTAGCTCGCGCAGCAGGTGCTGCGGCTAAACTGATTGCAAAAGAGGGTCAATCTGCCACCCTCAAATTACCGTCTGGAGAACTACGTTTTATATCCAAACAATGTTCAGCAACAGTCGGACAAGTAGGTAATATTGTGGTGAATCAAAAAAACTTAGGCAAAGCGGGAGTTAAACGGTGGCTAGGTAAACGTCCTATCGTAAGAGGGCTAGTTATGAACCCAATAGACCACCCTCACGGAGGCGGTGAAGGTCGAGCACCTATTGGTCGAAACCAACCCAGAACCCCCTGGGGATATCCTGCACTTGGAAAAAAAACTAGACGGAAAAATAAATACAGCAACAAGTTTATTCTTCGTCATCGTATGTAATTATGGGGCAGGAACTAACCTTAATGAATTAACTAGGTAAACTCAAACTAAAAGGGAAAATTATATGATAAATAAAGAAATGAGGAAGAAAGCATGACATATTCACGAAAAAAAAATCCATTCGTTGCCAATAATTTATTAAAAAAAATAAATAAACTGAACAGAAAGGCTAAAAAAGAAATAATAATAACTTGGTCCCGGGGATCTACAATTATCCCAATAATGATTGGCCATACTATTGCTATCCATAATGGAAAAGAACATTTACCTATTTATATAATGGATGATATGGTAGGCCATAAATTGGGAGAATTCGCAGCCACATTAAATTTCCGAGGGCATGAAAAGGGTGATAATAAATCTCGGCGATGAATTTTATTTTAATAATAATTAAAAAATCATTCTACAAATTGATTTCAATTTAGTAAGAGGCAAATTTTATATACCAGATGACAAAGAAAACAAAACCAGAAAGCTATGCGTTCAGCCAAAATTTCCCTATATCGGCTGATAAAGCCCGCAGGGTAATTGACCGAATTAGGGGCCGTTCCTATGAAGAAACCCTTATTATATTAGAACTTTTGCCCTATCGGGCCGCTTATCCAATTTTAAAATTTGTTTGTTTCGCAGCATCAAATGCCAGTTCAACTTCCACTTCAAAGAAAGAAAATTTATTTATTAGTAAAGCCGAAGTAAATGAGAGACCCGCTATAAAAAAATTAAAACCGCGAGCGCGCGGCCGGAGTTTTCCAATAAAAAAAGCAACCTGCCACATCACTATTGTACTAACAGACCTATCATTCTACTTTAATCAATTGGTAGAGCCACAACAAGAAAAAAATCTTCTAACTAAATTATATTTGAATCTGAGGGGTTTATGGGACAAAAAATAAATCCGCTTGGTTTGAGACTTGGTACAAACCAAGATCATTATTCAATTTGGTTTTCACAACCAAAAGCGTATTCAAAAAGTTTACAAGAAGATCAAAAAATACGAAGTTTTATAAGAAAATACATACAAAATATGAAGATATCACCCTCCGGTGTCGAGGGACTTGCACGTATCTCTATTTACAAACGAATTGATCTAATTGAAGTGAGAATCTTTCTGGGATTTCCAAAATTGTTACTCGAAAATAGACCACAAGGACTGGAAAAATTACAAATAACTTTACAAAAAGAATTGAATTGTGGAAACCGAAGATTGAACATAGTTATCACGAAAGTGGAAAAACCTTATAGTAATCCTAATATTCTTGCCGAATTTATTGCCGGACAATTGAAAAATAGAGTGTCCGTTCGACAAGCAATGAAAAAAGCTATTGAATTGGCGGAAGAAGCAGATACAAAAGGAATTCAAGTACAGGTTGCTGGGCGCCTTAATGGACAAGACATTGCACGTGTACAGTGGATTAGAGAAGGACGAGTTCCTCGTCAAACTATTCGCGCCACTTTTGATTATTGTTCTTATCCAGTTCGAACTATCTATGGGATTTTGGGCATAAAAATTTGGATATTTGTTGGTGAAGCCAAATAGACTTTTATTAAAAAAATCCATGTGCAAATAACAAGTTTTATAGGGTTAAATAAAAATTAAATTTTTTTTTATTGCTATGCTTAGTGTGTGACTCGTTAACGTTTGAAAGTTTGGAATAAAATCTAAACTTGTAATAAACTCATCAACTTCGCATTATCTTTATCTAAAAAACTCAACCAGTCCGGATATTATTACTCGTAATATCTTTATAGCAACAGCCATTTTTTTTTAGTAATTTTATAAAAAATCATGTTCTATTGATATTTTAATGACGTTAAAATTCTTTCTATGATTAGATTTTATATTTCTTTATTAATTTTAATTAACAAAATAAACTGAAAAAGAGATGTGGAGTAAGTTGGAGGGCAGAAAGAAAGTGAAGAAAAAAATTACGAATCAAAAATTCCAATTATGTAAGGTCTAGTAAAATCAACAATGTAACGAAGCATAAATACTTAAATCTATAATTTGCAATTTACACTAAATTACGAGAATAGTTAGCATTAAAGTTAAATAAAGAGCTCAAAGCCACTGAAGACTAAGAAAAATGGCTAAACACCTTATTATATTAGTCTATTCTAGAAAAATTCTAGCTCCATTGTAAAATTCAGACCTAATCATGGAAATTACGAAGTGATAGGAACGATAGAACTTGTGAATGCAAAAACAAAATATTTTGTTATATTTACAGGTTGGGATGGCGAAATGACCCGAAAATAAATTAATCTATTTCGAAATCACTAGCTAGTGCTCTAGAAATGAAAAGAGTGAATGTTCGCCCGCGAAAATTTTTAAATTTTTAAATAAATAAAGGCATAATTTTAAAATCCTACTATTAATAAATTCGCGAGGAGCTGGATGAGAAGAAACTCTCGTGTCCAGTTCTGGAGTAGCGATGAAATAAAAAAGCTATCAATCATCAACTATAACCCCAAAAAAACTCGATTCCGTAGACAACATAGAGGACGAATGAAAGGGCTCTCTTCTCGAGGTAATCAGATTTGTTTCGGTAAATATGGACTTCAAGCACTTGAACCCGCTTGGATCACATCTAGACAAATTGAAGCAGGTCGACGGGCAATGACACGGAATGCGCGTCGAGGAGGTAAAATCTGGGTACGTATATTTCCTGATAAACCCGTTACTATACGCCCAGCAGAAACACGTATGGGTTCGGGAAAGGGATCCCCAGAATTTTGGGTATCTGTTGTTAAACCCAGGCGAATACTTTATGAAATGGATGGTGTAACAAAAAATGTTGCCAAAAGAGCCATTGGTATAGCAGCATCAAAAATGCCTATACGAACTCAATTCATTTTTTCGGAAATAAAATAAAATAGAAACAGCGGACTTAAAAAGATTTTTTTGTAGATTTTTGGACAAAAAATATTTCTTTTTTCTTTGCACATTGTGGTGATAAAAACGGAGTAAGAAATGATATGATTCAATCTCAAACCCATTTAAATGTAGCAGATAATAGCGGGGCTCGAACAATAATGTGTATTCGAATAATCGGATCTAGCAATCGGCGATATGCTCATATTGGTGACATTATTGTTGCTGTTATAAAAGACGCTGTGCCTAATATGACTCTTGAAAAATCAGAAGTCGTCAGAGCCGTAATTGTGCGGACCCGTAAAGAACTCAAACGTGACAACGGAATTATACTACGATATGATGATAATGCCGCAGTTATTATTGATAAAGAGGGAAATCCAAAAGGAACCAGAATTTTTGGTGCAATCCCACGCGAATTGAGAAAATTAAATTTTAATAAAATTGTTTCCTTAGCTCCCGAAGTATTATAAAAGGTTTTTTAATCTAGTGTACGAACTTGAAAAAATCTTGTTATCACCTAAACATTGGGTAACATCTGTCTAACGTATATAACTTTACCACACTCAAAATTCATCAAAAAATAAAGGGAAAAGCATGTTTATATTATATAAAATTTTTGAGCCTACTAATTCATATGCATCATGAGTAGAGACACTATTGCTGAGGTATTAACGGTTATACGAAATGCTAATATGGATGGAAAAAAAACGGTTAAAATTCCCTCCAGTAATATTACTGAAAATATTATAAAACTACTTTTACGAGAAGGTTTTCTTGAAAACGTGCGAAAACACTATGAAAACGGAAACTACTTTTTGGTCTTAACTTTGCGCCATCAAAAGACTAAAAAAGGGACTTTTACGAATATTTTAAATTTAAAAAAGATAAGCCGACCTGGTCGACGAATCTATTCTACGTCCAAAAAAATCCCTAGGATTTTAGGTGGAATAGGAATTGTAATTGTTTCTACCTCACATGGCATACTTACAGACCGAGAGGCCCGACTAGAAGGAATCGGGGGAGAGATTTTGTGTTATATATGGTAGATGCTTTGTTTGTTTTTTCAGTTAATTGTTAATTTATTGCAGAAATAAATTGCTTTAAAATAAAATATAAAAATATTCGGTATTTATTTAATGAATTAGATCTTTTTTTTCTTTTATGCTTTGCTATAAACTAGAATAAATTCTAGAAAATAAAGAGATTTTATTCGGATGAAATAAACTTTAATTTTAAGGAGTTCAAACGATGAAAAAAAGAGCCTCTGTTCGGAAAATCTGTGATAAATGTCGACTAATCCGGCGAGGAGGACGAATTTTAGTAATTTGCTCTAACCCGAGACATAAACAAGGACAGGGATAAGACACCAGAACAACCAAACCAATCCACAAATTAAAAATTTAAAAATTGAGATATCCGCACCGACTCAGATTTAGAAAATAAAAAAAAAAAAGCTAAACTATGGTAAAATTAATCCCGAGAATTAGTTCGCGTCGGAATGGACGTATTCGTTTACGTAAAAATAAATATAAAATACCACAAGGAGTAATTCATATTCAGGCCAGTTTACAGAATACTATAGTCACTGTTACAGATGTACGAGGGCGCGTAGTTTCGTGGGCTTCTGCAGGTAGTGCCGGATTCAAAGGAACTACAAGAAGGACGCCGTTTGCTGCGCAAACCGCAGCAACAAATGCTATCCATACAGCAATAAACCAGGGTATGCGTGAAGCAGACGTGTTAATAAAAGGCCCTGGGCTCGGAAGAGACGCAGCATTACGAGCGATTCGTCGAAGTGGTATACGATTAGAGTTGATATTAGATGTAACTCCTATGCCACACAATGGCTGTAGACCTCCAAAAAAACGACGTGTATAGAGAGAAAAGAATTATTTATTACTCAAAACTCAATAAGTCCTAGGATGTGATGGAAAATCCCAGTTTCTATTGCTGGGATATTCAAATGGAAATGAAAACAGCTAGTAAATGCTTTTTCCTCATGGGCAACTTAATGAAAGGTCAAGCCAACACACTAGACAGAGCAATACAAAGCAAAAAACCTTGGGTGCAAATATAAAATTTAATAATGTCTTTCAGAGCGTCTGTAAAATGAGGGTGGTATTAAAATTTTAAGAAACTTTATTGATAAAGCTATTTTTGTGTAACTGATGATTCATCTAGATGTAAAAATCATTGGAAGCACACAATATAATATATAGCTTTTTTTTTTTTACCATAACCCATTGATTTATGGCTTGGAGGAAAACTACAGAGAAGTGGTGGTTATTAAAAAAAAATAAATAGGTTTTATGGAAATCGGAACAAACAGAAGTTTAATAACGAAAGATCAACTTCATGAATTAACCCTAAATCTCCTTAATTTTGTATTTATTATTTTCCAGATGGAGTAAACCCATATCCCTTTGGATAATGTTAACTACACAATTCCGCTATCACTCCTTACCATACTACAGAAAAGGTCACTCAAAAAACAAAAATGAGCTATCATTTAAATTCATTTTTATTTATTTAAAGTCTGAAGTTAGACTTATTTTCTCAATCTCTATAGTTGCATAAAAAAAGTCGAATCATTCCATAATTTAAATAAAAGATAAAACGGTGGTTTGAACCTCGAACATTTTGATGTAGATATAGATGAAAAAAATATGTTGGATTTCTAAGAAAACATTTTATAATTTATTTATTAAACAAAAATAAAATAAATATACCAGATTCTTCCTTTATCTTTAGGGGCTATAATATAAATATTAAAGAACTCAGAATTAAAGAAACTAGAACTTAAGTATCTAGGGAAAACTTTAAAATGAAAAAAGGTTACCCTAGATACGCAAGCTGTTATTTTTCACAATTTAAAAAAGACCTAAAGTTAGGGATTTTTCAATAGGTAATATTGCCCCAACGCCCAACCAAAAGGAAACTGCGATACCAATCAAAAACATACTAGTAGATACTGGACGCCGAAATGGATTTTGGAATTGATTGACATTCTCTAAAAAGGGTATTGTTAATAATCCCGCAGGTATTGAAACCATTAAAAGTACACCCAATATTTTATTAGGTACTGTACGAAGTATTTGAAAAACAGGAAAAAAATACCATTCGGGGAGGATTTCTAGCGGGGTCGCAAAGGGATCAGCCGGCTCGCCAAGCATTGCGGGCTCTAGAACTGCTAAGCCAACATTACATGCAATAGTACCCATGATGACAACTGGAAAAATATATAAAAGATCATTTGGCCAGGCTGGCTCCCCATAATAATTATGACCCATCCCTTTAGCTAATTTAGCTCTTAATAGAGGGTCGTTCAAGTCAGGTCTTTTTGTTATTGGGATCGGTGAAATCTAATCGATTCATCCTCCGAAAGAACCGGACATGATAATTTTTAATCATCCAGCTCGAGCAATACTAAAATAAAAATGAACAAAATAAAATCAAGTTCTCTAGCTATTGATACACAAGTTCCATAATCATGCTAGAAAAATCATTGAGTTGTAAAAATAAAAATATTCAGTTTTTTTTTCTAAGTAAATACTCAAGCCCCAAGTCGGCTATGCGCGCCTGTGCTTTTTGGGTCGTCTCACACCTCAATTTAATTTAGAAAGGTTTCCTTGTTCCTAAAAAAGTCTAACCTATGTTCTTCGTTAGATCTATTAATTTACTCCGATAGTATTATAAAGATGAAGCCAATGTAGAGGAAATAACTACATTTACATACTACAGTTTACTATTTCGATTTTTTTATTCTAAATAAAAAAATCGATTTGGGGCGAGCTTTTGCTCTTCAAAAATTGGATTTTACGGAGCCGGCTCACGTGTACAGCAGGATTGTCATCTGATCATCGAAAAAATCTCTTGAAGCGAACCAGCCTATATCTCACATAGGGCTTATGCTCCGATTGGAACAAAGACACATTTAATTGGGGAGGCCAACTCCAATGTGGCAGGTATATCTCTACATAGACACATCAATAGTTCAGGTCACACACTCCCATAATCCTTTTTTATTTTACTCCCTTCACTTGTCAACTATTCAGGTTCAAATAAAAATTTCTAACCAAAAAATACTAGTACTGTTCCCTCAAGTGAGAAATTTCTAAAATTTATTTCTTAAAAAAAAAAAGTCCTATAACGGACCCGAGATCCCCTGTTTACGTATCATTAGAAAGTGCATTAACATAAAGACGATAGTAATAAGCGGCAATACAAAAGTGTGTAAACTATAAAAACGCGTCAACGTAAATTGTCCGACACTAGCACTTCCACGTAAAAGTTCCACCAAGGGGGCTCCTATTAGGGGAATAGCTTCGGGTACACCTGTTACAATTTTAATTGCCCAATAACCAGTTTGGTCCCAAGGTAACGAATAACCTGTTACGCCAAACGATGCGGTTAATACACCCAAAAGCACACCCGTAACCCAAGTCAATTCACGAGGTTTTTTAAATCCCCCCGTAAGATAAACGCGAAAGACATGAAGGATCATCATCAATACCATCATACTTGCCGACCATCGATGAACTGATCGGATTAACCACCCAAAATTCGCTTCAATCATTATATATTGAACAGAAGCAAAAGCCTCATTAACGATTGGACGATAGTAAAAAGTCATAGCAAATCCAGTAGCTACTTGTACTAAAAAACACGTTAGGGTAATTCCACCTAAACAGTAAAATATATTGACGTGGGGAGGAACATATTTACTCGTTATATCATCCGCAATCGCCTGAATTTCTAGGCGCTCTTCGAACCAATCATATACTTTATTTACATTATTGAGATAGGTTGAATCCCCCTCTGAGAACTGTATAGGAAATTTTCATCTCGTACAGCTCAAGCAAAAATGCCCCAATACCAAATTAAATTGAATTTAAATTCCGATTGAAACTCATTAATCTCGCAATTTCAAAAAAAACCTAAATTGATCAAGTTTTTATTATTATTGTCGCACGATTACCAAAATATCAAGTTAGCTCCTTCGTCATTTTCTTGATTTTGACGGGCGTTTTGAATTTGCTCTTTCCCTACCGTTTTTTTTTACATTTATTTTATTTGATAGAAATTACTTTGTTAAGACCCTATGACTTGAATAAAACCGCAGATTCTTAATTTCGAACCACGATGATTGATGATTCAATAAAAAACCGAAACGCAAGTTAGGATTCCTTGAGTAAGAACCTTTTTATTTTCACTTAGGTAATTTTTGCGAAAAAAAGATATCATTTTTTTATTATATGTAGTGTCCAAATGTTTTGGAACCCCGGCACGAGGTCTAAATAGTGAATAATTATTAAGTATTAATCATAGTTTTCAATCTATATTTGTGTTTCAGAGACGACAAATCGTATCTGACGAAATAGAATTATCGTTAAAACACGAGAACCAAAGTCTAGGTACTAGCAATTGGATCCAATCAAACAAGTCACACACTCATTTTCCGGAAATGAAAGAAATCAAAAAATGACGCGATCGAACTGCCAAATTGAAATAAAATGTGTTCAAAATTTGAAACCCCTTTTTCATTCAACCCCAAAGTCTATTTGAAAGGCTTTTAATTTATTGAAATTCCGTCTAATAAAACGGAAGAATTATAAATTTCCAAAAGAATAGATAAAAATACCGCAAATAGACCCATTACCACCCCCATCAAGGTAGTGGTTCCCCACCCGGGAGCTACTTTACCATATTCTGAATTCAATGGTTTTAATAGATTACTTACAGTAGTTTGTTTTGGACGGTTCTCTATAATTTTTGTAGCCATAAATCCTATTTTATTGATTCTTTCTTTATTTGAGGAAAGCTTTTTTTTTATACCATTCTGTTTTAAATTGATTTCAACTTTAAAAGTCATATAATAATTAACAAATAGCAATCATAAATAACATGGAACTAGCACCTCTTGTCACTCTCTTTGTATCAGGTTTACTTATGAGTTTTACTGGATATGCCTTATATACCGCTTTTGGACAACCGTCGCAACAACTAAGAGATCCTTTTGAAGAACATGGAAACGAGTTGAAGTAAAAAGTCGACCCTTATTTGAGTACTTAAATTACTTCAACTTCATCGAGGAAAAATTTATTTGATTTTTTTCACTGGTATTGTAGGCGATTCGCGAAAAAATATAGCGAAAAATAGAATGCCTAAAGTCGAGACTAAAAGGAATGTATAAACCACTGCTTCCATAAATTTAATCGTTATTTCGAATTATAGATAACTTTCTTGACCCATTTAGTTTTTAGCAGATTGGGAGTTCGTAAAATGAAACGAAAATTAATATGATAAATGAGAGATCAGACTCCCAGTTTTCTTGTAGTTGGATCTCCCAATTTTTGGAATGCTCCAAACTCAACTTGCAAATCTAAATCCGGATTAATACCCGCAAACACATCTCGAAACAGTGTTCTAGCACCGTGCCAAATATGGCCGAAGAAGAAAAGCAAGGCAAATGAAACATGACTAAACGTAAACCAACCCCTTGGACTACTTCGGAAAACACCATCGGATTTCAAAGTAGCACGATCTAATTCAAAAATTTCACCAAATTGAGCACGTCTAGCATATTTTTTCACAGTAGTAGGGTCGCTATAAGTTAACCCATTAAGTTCTCCACCGTAAAAAGAAACAGTTACGCCTACCTGTTCAACACTATACTTTGATTCTGCCCTTCGAAATGGGACATCAGCTCGAACAACTCCACCGCTGTCCACTAAAATAACTGGAAATGTTTCAAAAAACGTCGGCATACGGCGTACAAAAAGTTCACGTCCTTCTTTATCTCTAAAGATCGGGTGACCTAGCCATCCAATTGCTATTCCATCCCCCTTATCCATGGAACCTGCTCTGAATAATCCGCCTTTTGCAGGATTATTTCCGATATAATCATAAAAAGCTAACTTTTCCGGAATTTTAGACCAGGCTTCCGATAAACTTTGTTTGTCGGCTAATCCCACACTAATTCTGCGATATATTTCTTGTTGGAAATATCCCTGATCCCATTGATAACGGGTAGGCCCAAACAATTCAATTGGAGTAGTTGCTGAACCATACCACATAGTTCCGGCAGTCACAAAAGCTGCAAAAAAGACAGCGGCGATACTACTAGAAAGGACGGTTTCTATATTTCCCATACGCAATCCCTTATATAGCCGTTGGGGCGGGCGGACACTCAGATGGAATAGGCCTGCTAATAAACCTAAAGTCCCGGCTGCAATATGATGGGAGGCTATTCCCCCTGGAACCAATGGATCAAACCCTTCTATGCCCCAGGCTGGATTGACTGCCTGTACTTTTCCTGTTAACCCATAGGGGTCGGAGACCCAGATTCCAGGACCATACAAACCTGTTACATGAAATGTGCCAAACCCAAAGCACATTAGTCCTGCGAGAAATAAATGAATACCAAAGATCTTGGGTAAATCTAAAGAAGGTTTTCCTTTACGTTGATCAAAAAAAACTTCTAAATCCCAATAAACCCAATGCCATATAGCTGCCAAAAAGCATAATCCAGAGAAAAAAATATGTGCTCCAGCGACACCTTCGTAACTCCACAAACCTGGAATCTTTATGGGTCCCCCTGTGATATCCCAACCTGCCCACGAAGTAGTTATTCCCAGACGAGTCATAAAGGGTATAACAAACATACCCTGTCGCCACATTGGATCAAGAATCGGGTCAGAAGGATCAAAAACCGCTAATTCATATAGAGCTGTCGAACCAGCCCACCCAGCAACCAGAGCTGTATGCATGATATGAACTGAAAGCAATCGACCAGGATCATTCAATAAAATAGTATGGACACGATACCAAGGTAAACCCATGAAAATACCTCTTGATCAAAGAGAAAGAGACGCTACATAACTTTCTTGCCTTGCCCGTAAAAAATAGTTTTGAGTTAGAGATATATTGTTAAGAATTGAAGAATAAATCCTTTATTTATATAAAATATAAAAAACCAATATTTTAACTAAGTCTAATAAAACTATTAAAAACCTATTTTTGTCTTAGTTTTTTAACGTTTCCATATCAAAGTAAATTTTGAAAAGGATCTAAAGTGTTTTTTATTTAATTTTATGCCCATTGGTGTTCCAAGAGTACGTTTCCTATATGACGAAGATACAGGTCAAGTGTGGATTGATATATAGTGCGGCTTGGCAGATAGGTTGAGTCAATTGGGATTTTCCCCATATCTCGCCCAATCGAGATAGCCCCCTTTCACCAAAAATAAATCCAGGGAATCGTCCCAAAATTGGAGCGTGAAGTGCAATCATAATATTTGTTGGGGAAATTGAATACCAGGCGTTATTATGGTTTTATGAAAAACTTCATGTATTTACGCTCCGTTTACAAAAAACACTTGGTAAGCCTTCAATGATTTTCACTTTTAACCCTAGACTTTGAAGACTTAATAAATAAATGAAAATAAAAAGTGATAAAAAAAAAATGGCAATCAGAACCTATTTGTTATATATATACAAATATAAAATTGGGAGAATCTTTACCCGGAGAAGAGCAAAAACCTATACAAAAGTAAACTCATTCAGGAACAAGAAAAGACTATCGGAATTTGGATTAAATCTCGATGAAACAATAAATCAATGAGAAGTTCACTCAATACGTTGAGTGCCCAAAGAACCTCTTTTAAAAAACAGAAAGGGACTAGAATCTAGATATTGATTCATTTTCAAAAGTTTGGTGAACCGTATGTATCAAAAGGCGCGTGTACGGTTCCAAAAGGGAAATATTTCACCCGAAACAACCGACTTTATCGCGAACGATGCCTTTTTTTAACTCATACAATAAATACTAAGATTGGGAATCAACTTGCAGGTCTTTTTATCTATCTTGGTATTCAAGATGATCCCAAGGATATTTTTTTTTTTTTAAACTCTCCGGGCGGAGGAATAATATCTGGATTGGCTATTTATGATAGTATGCAAGTTGTACGACCAGATACCCAAACAATATGCGTTGGACTGGCCGCTTCTATGGCCTGTTTTCTCTTAGTTGGGGGAACAATTACCAAACGTCTCGCATTCCCTCACGCTTGGCGCCAAAGATTTTTTTCCACAAAATCATGAGTAATACTATGCCTTCGTTAATATGAATATGAAAATTCTAATTAGGTAAAAATAGCATGGCACTTTGAATTCGATATGAAAAGTTTGTCTTTCTTTTCAAACTATTTGATTATGTATCGAGAAAGTAGTATAAGAACTAAAAGGTCTTTTCCAAGGTCCAGTTCAGTGTCACAAACCTTTTGTTTGTTTAAATCGTACTGAAGATATTTACTACGTGCGATTCATAAAAAAAAAATTCAGTTTGATTAAATGACTAAAGAAACTTTGGGATTGCTATAGACAAAAAGTGAAAACAAAATGAAAATTAAGATATAATAAAGCAACAGAACCATCATAATAATTTTAAACGTTTCTGAAAGGAAGGATGGTACTTTGATAATTTATTTAATCCTGATTCGATTTTTCTCTCTTCTTTCTTTTTTTGCTGAGTAAATCGAGTAGGTTTTTTATGAGTTTAATTTATTAGCCGTATGCAGTAATCAAAAAGTGCCTGTACGGTTTTCCCTTGTCTCAGTTTTTTTCGCTTTTTCAGGCGAACAAAAAAACTTGGTTTCTCTTATTAGGGTAATGATGCATCAACCTTTGAGTACTTTTTTTGAGACCCAAACAGGCGACGCAGTGATGGAAGTAGATGAGTTATTGAAAATGCGTGAAAACCTGATTGAGGTTTATGCCCAAAGAACGGGCAAACCACATTGGGTCATAAGTGAAGACATAGAAAGAGATGTTTTTTTGTCCCCAACAGAAGCAAAAACTTATGGACTTGTTGATGTTGTAGGGGTTACTCTTATCTAAATATGCATTTCACGAATTAGTCGGTTAGGATCCATCTAAACCAGTCCTTCTATTCACTAAATGCTATAATATACTACGATGCCAACTATTAAACAACTTATTAGAAATACAAGACAGCCTATAAGAAAAGTGACAAAATCCCCCGCTCTTAGGAGTTGCCCTCAGCGTCGAGGAACGTGTACTAGGGTGTATGTGCGACTCGTTTAGATTCTAAAAAAGAAATTGTCTATCAGGTGGAAAGTTTATGGTTTCGAGTGGTGCAAATCCACTCACCTCAATTTAAGTTGAAAAAAAAATTTCCCGGTGGTACCAAAAGGTTATTCATTAAGCAGGGCAAATACTGTTAGCAATCTGACAAAAACGGCCTAAAAGGGGTAAGCTGTGTCAGCTAATTTTCTTCCTTAAATATCGTTACTTTATCTAAGTAGATCTCGTTGTGAAAGACCTATTACCCTTGAAATTACTGGGTCGAGCCTAAAAATAATGTGAGCTATACAAGTTCTCAATAAAAAATGATGAAATCAAGTGAAGAGCTCCGGTGTATAGAAAATACCTCACCGTTTAAAAAAAGAAGAAACCATAGAAACGAAGGAATCCCACTATTTAGTTATCCAGTTCTATTTTTTAACACTATTTTTGATACATTAAGAACTGAAAATTGCCGTGGTATTTTTTTGTTGTTGTTTCAAAATAATTTAATAAAATACCTAAAAAAACAAAAGAAAAATCGTGGTTGGGAAGGTTAGAGTTGCAAAAGCCATTGGGAGTTTTGTTTTATACATTGGATAAATTCGTTGTCAGAGTAGTAATCACATTATTATTCGCATAGTAAATATTAATTCTTATAGAAATAGATTAAAGAACGAATAAAATAATAGGCTGCAGAACGACTTAGTTATTTAAAAACTGATATGACCAGAATTAAACGGGGATCTATAGCTCGGGCACGCCGAACCAAAATACGTTTTTTTGCATCAAAATTCCGAGGGTCGCATTCAAGACTTACTCGAAGTATTATTCAGCAAGGAATAAGAGCTTTTGTTTCCTCTCAGCGGGATAGAGATAAAAAAAAGAGAGATTTTCGTCGTTTGTGGATCACTCGTCTAAATGCAGCAATTGGTGCAATTGGAGTCGGGTATAGCTATAGTGCGAGCATCCATAATTTGTACAAAAGCCAATTGATTCTGAATCGTAAAATACTTACCCAAATTGCTATCTTAAATCGGAACTGTCTGTATATGATTTCCAATGAGATCCTAAAAAGTGGAGTTTGATACCTTACTCCGAATAATTAAAAAAGAGGTCCCGGAGACTTGACTCCGGGTTTATGCGGAATTTCATTAGGATTATTGTAAAAGAAGCCTATATAATCAAGTCTGACTGGTTTCAGTATTTAGTTTACTAGTTTTAGGATTTATGAAGATCTTTCTTAATGTTGTTTTCTTTTGATTTCTCGCTTCTTTAGCTTTCAATCGAGCGTCTTTAGCCTTTTTCAATCGAGCTTCTTTATTTTTTAATCGTACTTCTTCAGCTTTCAATCTAGCTTCTCGAATGCGGGCTTTCATTTTTTCTAAACTTTCAGTGTTAGTAAAAGGTAAAAACGATAAAATTCGAGCTTGTTTTATTGCAAGGTTTAGTAAGCGTTGTTGTTTTAAGGTTAATCGATTCACTCGTCTAGATAATATTTTTCCCTGTTGACTAATAAATCGTCTAAGTACGTCAATATTTTGATAATCAATTCGATCCCCTGATTGAATCGGGGGCAACGGCTTACGAAAAGATTTTTTTGATTTCCGAAAAGGTCCCGTGATTTTATCCATTTTTTATTTATTCCTTATATCGCACATGCATATAAAACTCTAAGTTTTTAAGATTACAATAAATTTTCATCATCCAGAAGTTAATAAGGCGTTCTTTGGACCACTTTGTGAAAGGCTCTATTTATTTTTTGATTTCTCTATGAATGATATGTTTGTAACAATGGGGACAAAATTTTTTCAATTCTAATCGATTGGGTGTATTGTGGCGGTTCTTTTGAGTGATATATCGAGAAACGCCTTTAGATACCCTGTTATGACTGTTTCGTACACAACCTGTACATTCTAAAATAATATTTCCCCGAGCCCCTTTCTTCTTTTCCATGAACCTCCTTTGTACTACTCTTTTTGAAAAATGAAACTTTCAATATCTTACCAACATCTATCTTTGAGTCCAGAACCTTAGTATTTCTCTTTGCTCCTATAAAATAAATGACTAGAATGAAAAAAAGGGGAATGTCAACGCATCCGGGAAAAACCGATTAATTTCTATCAAGAAACCAGCGAAAAAGCCCAACGAAAGTGTACTTAGCACTGGTGCGACGGATAGATATGTCTTAAAATCTCGCATCAAAAAATCTCCCTTCTCTTTTTTTTTTTTTTATCCAGCGTGTAATTCAATATAGATTTAGATTACTGTGTTATACATTTTTATGTCTACCAAAGAAAATCAAATTTGTTTTGATCAAATAATGAAGGGATGTAGCGCAGCTTGGTAGCGCGTTTGTTTTGGGTACAAAATGTCACGGGTTCAAATCCTGTCATCCCTACTTTAATTACGCTCTCTTTTGAACCTTTTTTATTTTAAAAAGTTCTTTTTTAATTTAATATTAATTTAATAATTAAATAGAGTGGTATTTGTTTAACAATTCCAAAATTTAAGAATTAGGAGATGAATAGTTCTATTTGGAGTAGTCTCGACTCTAAGAAGAAAGCGCTCTTAGTTCAGTTCGGTAGAACGTGGGTCTCCAAAATCCAATGTGGTAGGTTCAAATCCTACAGAGCGTGCTTTTTAACTTCTCTGGGAATTCAAGAGAGAGTCAATCTAAATAAAAAACAACTTTAAATTCATCAAAAATCCAACTGATCACCACGTCTGTACTGTAAATATGCTGTTACGAATAAGCCAATTAAAGTAATCGGAATTAGACCTAAAATGATTCCTAATAGAAAAGGTTCTATCATATAGATTTTATATTTTAAAAAAAGCAAAAAGAAGTAATATGTGATATATATATACTAATAAAAAAGGAGAATGATCTTCGTAATAATCAATAATGTAAAATAACTATAAAATACATGGAACCGGAATCCCAGACCTCAAATGCTTTTTATTTTTTATTTATTGAAGAAGATTAAATAAGTTGTCTCTTGCTTAGACCAATAAAAAGAGCTAAGGTTAGAGTGAAAGCTGCCAATAGAAGACAAAAATAACTAGTTATAGTATGCATAAATTAAGGCTCATTTAATATAGGTTATTCGCATATTTGTTAAAAACTATTTCCCCAAAAAATACCGCAATTTCATTAAACATCTGTCTCGCGAACCATTAAACTAAAATGAATTGAAATTGAATATGAATAGATTTTTCATTTTATACTCAAAATGAAAATATTTGACATTTGAATATGAACATTACTACGTTGAAAAAGGAGAATTAGACTTATTAGGTGATAATCTCACAAAGATGGTATTTTTGAATATACGGAGTCCAAAATGTCTGGAAACACAGGAGAACGCTCATTTGCTGATATAATTACCAGTATTCGATATTGGGTCATTCATAGTATTACAATACCGTCATTATTCATTGCGGGTTGGTTATTTGTTAGCACCGGTTTAGCGTACGATGTGTTTGGGAGCCCTAGACCAAATGAATATTTTACTGAGAACCAACAAGGAATTCCATTAATAACTGGTCGTTTTGAAGCTTTGGAAGAACAGAATGAATTTAGTAGGAGGTCCCAATGACTATAGATCGAACCTATCCAATTTTTACAGTACGATGGCTGGCGGTTCACGGCCTAGCTATACCTACCGTCTTTTTTTTGGGATCAATATCAGCAATGCAGTTCATCCAACGATAGAAGTTTAAATAAATTGAATCCAAATTATAGAGCTACGACACAACAATCAAACCCAAATGAACAAACTGTGGAATTAAATCGTACCAGTCTATACTGGGGGTTACTACTGATTTTTGTACTTGCTGTTTTATTCTCAAATTATTTTTTCAATTAAGAATAATGAGATGATAGGCATTCCATTAGCACATTCGGAAGGTTTCCTATATAATAATTATCGATGACTGTTTATGGCTACAGCATGCCAGTGTGGGGGGAGAGCAGGGTCCATGACTGATACTACTGGAAGGATTCCTCTTTGGATGATAGGTACTCTAGCAGGTATTCTTGTCATTAGTTTAATAGGTATTTTTTTTTATGGTTCTTATTCGGGATTAGGCTCGTCTCTATAGTCGATATTATTTACAAATAAGCTAAGTGGGGGTATAGACATCAAAATTTAAGAACTCACCTTGATTTAATTTACCGTCAAATCCAAATCAAGGTGAGTTCTTAAATTCTTTCCTCTCAATTAAAAAATATTAATTCTTAATATTAATTATTAATTAAAGTATTCTCACATTATCAAAGATCTGAAAAATGAAAAGATCAAAAATGATATTTGAAAGATTGACACACGCAAACCTGTCCCTCTCTTTGTTTGTGTCCAACAGTAAAAAAAGGAATCCAGCTGATTGATCCCTTCCGTAGCGTTTTTATATTTGCTAAATCAAAAAAATGTTTGGGTCGGGCTTGAGTTGAACCGGGCACCTAGTAGAAACTTTGGAATAAAGATAATAAAATAAAAGGAAACCAAAGATTTTTAAGATTTTTTGTCATGTATAATATTTGGAACCTTATTAGTTTATAAATTTATTTTGGTCAATTGGACCTTCTCAAACTGTTTCTTTTTGAGAACCAAAAATATTTGTGCCAAAATAATTGATGCAAAAAAAAATAAAAGTACTTGGACACGTGATGGATCTTGTAGTACTACTTCCGCAACATCTTGACCAAATCCGCCCACATTAGGATTACTCGTTAATGGTTGATCCAGTTTAATAGATTCTCCCTCTGAAACAAGCGGTTCTAGGCCAGGAGGAAGAAGATTTACGACCTCATTACTATCCGATCCATCTTTAATGATTATTTCATAACCACCTTTTTCATTTCGTATTATTTTTTTAACCCTGCCGGATGCTGTGGCGTTAAAAACTGTATTGTTACTTTTGCTACCATCAGGATAGATCTGACCTCGTCCCCTGTTTCCACCTACATATATAGGATATTTTAAGAAGTGGGCCCGCCTATTAGTAGCAGGGTTTGGAGAAAGGATCGGAAATGTTATTTTTGTATATTTCTGCCCAGGCACAGGTCCCACCACAAAAATATTTTTTATATTTGGGCGATAACTCTGAAAATATAACTTTCCTATTTTTTCTTTGAGCTCAGGGGAAATGCGATCAGGCGGAGCTAATTCAAAACCCTCCGGTAAAATAAGAACCGCCCCCACATTCAAACCACCCTTTTTGCCATTTGAAAGAACTTGTTTAAGTTGGAGATCATATGGGATTTGCACAACGGCCTCAAATACAGTATCAGGAAGTATCACTTGTGGTACCTCAATATTCACAGGCTTATTCGCCAAATGGCAATTAGCACAGACAATACGACCAGTTGCTTCTCTTGGATTTTCATAACCCTGTTGTGCAAAAAGGGGATAGGCACTTGAAATTGATGTCCGAGTTAGGATAACCATCATAAGGAATGCCGAAAGATATTGAGTAATCTGTTGAGGTCTCGAATAAAAAAGATTTTTAGTGTGCATCGGCCAATTGTGGATTCGAAAATCAATAAAATCAAACGAGTTCGGTCGCTCATCTAGTCTACTATACCACGATTCGGCCAGTTTCTAAAATAAAAAATTCATCTAGATTTTCTAAATTTTAAAATAACCAAGCAGGATTTAAATACAAAAAATGAAGAATCTAAGCTTCATATAACTTCACCTATTGAATTATAAATAATTAGAAGTGACGGAGAGACGCGGTTTAAATAGAGGAAAAGAAAATACTTAAAACCAATATCAAGACTGACCGGAATGATGCAAACAAGACAGGATATTATTTGATCATTATGACCAAATCCAAAAGAGTCGTAGAGAAATCCAATGGTGAATTCCCAACCGCGAGTTGAATGGTATCCAAAAAAAAAATCCGTGAATAGAAGAAGGAAAAATACTTTTACTGTATCACTTAAATTAAATACGAATTTTTGCAACCAAGAATTCAGAATACTAAGGGGGTTTTCGTTACGCCAAGTAGCAAAACCATTTAGAATAATAAAACAGATTATATTTGTAAATAAGTGAAAAATTATCTGGATCGAATTTTCATTTTGGATAGTTATTAATTGAAGTGCTTCTTCATAGATTCGTTTATTAAATTTTGATGGGTCTGTCTGGAAGTCATTTTGAATTACTTCGTTCAAAAAAAGAAAATCCTCCACTTCTAGAAATTTCTCTAAAATATTATTTTCTTGAATCATATTCACGAAAAGTTCGGATTGTCTAGTATTCCACCAATGAGTAAGCCATGATCCCATACAGTGATTCAAGGCTAAATAAATCCCCCGGGGCAAAAAGACTAGAAAGGAAAGATATAAAAGAGGAGTGAAAATGTTCTTTTTTGTCATTTTTTCATCTTAAATTTTTGAATCAATCGAATCTTGTTATAAAAAAAAAAATAGAAACTTCTTCCCTAAAGGCATTTGTTCAAAGGTATAAATAAGGGTTCTTCTATAACCTATTAATTTATTTATCCTTTTTTGTGTGAGTCTTGGAATCTACCAAGAATACAGACTAAGACTTATCCTTTTCTAGTCTATATACTCTAAGAGGCCTGAAATCCCAGATCTATGAAATTAGGAGAGCCCTAGCACAATATTCAATACTAAGATATGGGATTCTGTATTTTATTTTTTATTTTCTATAAAACCTCAATTGGTACGCACAAAAAACTAGCTAATTCAGCAGCTTTTTTTTCAATTTCGACTGGGGTCAAGACTTCATCAGTACGAGTCAAAGGAATCCCCTTCTGGCCTCGGATGTCCATATAAAGGACACGGCGAGTATAAAAACCCTCTTTCACTTCTATTCGAATTGACCTTATATCCTTCATAAAGAATCGTAACAGTAGGCGACGATTTCTTCCAGGAAAGACCCAACGAAAAATACATATGACCCCTCTCGTTTTATCAAATTGATCATAACCACCACCCACATTCCAGAACAGCATAGACAACAAATATAAACTAATAAACAAACCCGAAATTCCGTAGAATGTCATGACCATCCCTTGAGGAAAAAAGGCTATCAAATTTTGACTAAGATAACTGGCAGTGCCGACTAATATGAATTCCAAGGAACCAAAAAAGAGGATAAAAGCCCATAAAAAATTACTTTCTCTTCTAGACCCCGGGATAAGTTCTATCCATATCTGTTCTGATCGCCAACTCATACTTGATCTGAGTTTATTTTATTCGGATTGTGAAAATACCCCATTTAACTAGTACTAGTTTTCTAAAACTTAGCACTAGTTTTCTGGAAATGCTTCGGAGTAATTCATCAACTTGGTTAGATCTAAAATAAAAAAGCAATTCAGATTAAAGTTTCACTTTTCAAAACTTTGCTCCACAAAATACTAGGGTAACCTTTTTTAGAGCAGTATTCAAATATGTAAAGAAAACATTACAATTAATGATGATCCCAGGCCTAATACGGGGTATCAATTTATTATCAAATATTCTTTCATTTTATATAGAGAAATTTTTATAAAATGACTCCGGGACTTTATTTCCATTCAAAGCCCATGTAGCTTAAATAACTCACTAATAACGTTTTTTAAAAGATAGCGGGGTACAATTAAGTCAAAGAAACCTTTTTCAAATAATGATTCAGCCTCTTGTTCCTCCTCGGGGATAGTTTCGTTTAATATTTGTTGAACTACTCTTGGACCCGCAAATGCAACGAAAGTACCTGGTTCGGTAATAATAATATCACCTAACATAGCAAAACTAGCTGTCACTCCACCTGTTGTCGGTGATGTAAGAATTGATATATAAAATAATCTTTTATTCGATTGATAATCATATAAAGCAGCAGATATTTTAGCCATCTGCATCAAACTTAAACTTCCTTCGTGAACACGGGCACCTCCAGAAGCAGACAGTATAATAAGAGGTAATAAGTTTTTGGTAGCGTACTCAATTAAGCGAGTTATTTTCTCTCCTACTACGCATCCCATACTACCTGCCAAAAACCGAAAATCCATAACCCCAAGTGCGATGGGACGACCATTTAGTTGGCCTACGCCTGTTTGAACAGCATCAAGTAAGCCTGTTTCTTTTTTATAAAAAGCCAGACGCTCTACATAAGGGGCGTCCTCATCTTCTTCTTCGTTTGCCTCCGAATCTTCAATTTCTTGCGATTCTTCGCCCTTATCTAGTTCCCATATCCGTCCCTCTTTATCCTGTGATTCCTCGTCCTCATCCAGGTCTGGTTTCGTCCATCCCTCCGCTTTCTCCTCGGGTTGAATGTATTTTGGGAGCCAAGGTTCCTCAATTAAGTTGGCAGTTCTTTCCAGCGCCTGGCCTTCCTTCAAGTCCTTGGATAATTTGTGCATGAAAGCCTGACACATTTCCTCATTCCATTCCTTAATATTGTCCTCGTAGCATTCCAATTCCGCTTCAGAATCAAATTCACTGGAATCCAGAGAAACCATGTCTTGATCTAAAGGATTCCACGTCCCTTCATCAATTAAAAGGTCTATTCTATCTGAACTCGTCATTTTAAAATAAGATCCGCATTCCTCACAAATTTGCATGTTGGATTTCAAAACCTTTTTATAATTTGGAATAAAACAATTTTCACATTGATCCCACAAATTTCTATAATGATCTGGATTGCGGTTGCTTATCAGCTGAAGTTGTTCTTGTTTAATAAATTCCGTGCGGTCTTTTTGTTTTTCCTGGGATTTCTCATCATAAAAAATCAACTCATTAATATACCTATAAATGTCAATACTTATATCTTTTTCGGCCCAAAGATCATTTTCAATTGGACTAGCAAGAATAGTTTGATGGGTATCATTCTCCAAAATCTGATCGGTAATATCAAAATAGATGGCAGATGTTTCTCCGGTGATATCCCTAATGATCAGAGCTTCAGGGTATCGATCCCCGCCAGAACGGGGATTCATACTATTTTCACCAAGACTGCCAAAATAAGACTCTTGTTCAAATTCCGCCTGAAAAGAGTTATTTATCCAATTTTGCATCATGGTATTTTTGTTCCTCCATTTGGAAAAAAAATTTTCAATAAGATAAAAAATCTGGAACTCGAATAAAGTAAAAATCCTATTGAATAAAATAAAATAAATCGTGAATACGAATATCGTGACAAATTCTTCATTATGATAAAAATGTATTGAAGAGAGTAACAAATCATTGACGACGATACGAAAAGATTTAATTTGAGAAAAAAAGCGTGAATACACTCAAGAAATCTCGCATAAATCGGATCAATAAAAAGTGCATAAATAAGATCAATCACCATTGAATAGATAATATCAAAAACTTTTGCATAAACTAAAAACCCTAATTAAAAATGCAAAAAAAATAGTGAATAAATGTAAAAAAAGATTGAATATGATAAAAAAATATTGGTGAATGTCATAACAATATATTGAAAACAATGACAACATATTGAATAAAGCAAAACAATAGTGAATCCAATAACAAAGTTGTGAATACGATCAAAAAGAAGTGCTGAAAGTAAAAGCCAAAATGAAAAAAAAAAACAAACTGAATGTATTAGTATAATAATATTGGATTGCGATATTATAAAAAATTATTTCAGAAGAGGAAAATAAAAGAGATTGGAATAACTATTTCTGTAGGAGACAAACACATTAACTTGCAAGCATATTGAAAATAGGTAATATCTGTATGGAATAATTTCTCTGCTACAGATGTTGAACGGTTTAATAACGAATAAAAAAAAACTCTTATCTAATTATTTCTCATAATTGATTCTATTGTTTATGATATTCATCTGTTTATGGTTTGTAGACAAGACAACTTGCTTTTTAATTATTTTGCGTGAATCACCTTGTTTCAGAAATTTGAATCCTATATTCTATATATAGCATATATATAGCAAGACAATACATGGAATTCATTACCCTCCTATAAGTGTTATAAATAAATCTAAAAACTCGTTAATTTGTAGTAATAAGCTCAATCCGTTTATCTTCTCGTATTTTAATTTTATTAACAGATTGCGCCGAGGGGTCGGTCAGTCTTACCTTATAATTTTGCTTTATTTACTAAACCTATTTTCGCGTTATTTTATCTCATTTAGATCCAAGGTATCCACTGATTTAAAGTTAAATTGAATCTCTTTCCATACCTCACAAGCAGCCGCTAGTTCCGGGCTCCATTTGCTAGCCTGTCGAATAATTGAATTGCCGTCCTGCGCAAGATCAAGGCCTTCGTTACGAGCTTGTACACATGCTTCGAGAGCAACTCTATTAGCTACGGCACCCGGTGCATTTCCCCACGGGTGACCTAAAGTTCCTCCACCAAATTGTAGTACAGAATCATCGCCAAAAATATCGGTTAGAGCAGGCATATGCCAAACATGAATACCCCCTGAAGCCACGGGCAAAACACCGGGTAACGAAACCCAATCTTGAGTAAAATAGATCCCACGACTTCGGTCTTTTTCAACAAAATTATCGCGTAATAAGTCAACAAAGCCCAAAGTAATCTCGCGTTCTCCTTCCAGTTTTCCTACTACAGTACCTGCGTGAATATGATCGCCACCAGATAACCGTAATGCCTTCGCTAGTACGCGGAAATGTATCCCATGATTCTTTTGTCTATCAATAACTGCATGCATTGCACGGTGAATATGAAGAAGTAGCCCGTTTTCTCGACAGAAGTGAGCCAAAGAAGTATTTGCAGTGAATCCGCCTGTTAAATAGTCATGCATTATAATTGGAACTCCCAATTCTTTAGCAAAATAAGCTCGTCTTAGCATTTCTTCACATGTCCCTGCAGTAGCATTTAAATAATGTCCTTTTATTTCACCGGTTTCAGCTTGGGATTTATAAATTGCTTCAGCACAAAATAGGAAACGGTCTCTCCAACGCATAAAGGGCTGTGAGTTTACATTCTCATCATCCTTGGTAAAATCAAGTCCACCACGAAGACATTCATAAACGGCTCTACCATAATTTTTAGCGGATAAACCCAATTTTGGTTTAATAGTACATCCCAACAGAGGACGACCATATTTATTCAATTTATCTCTCTCAACTTGGATGCCATGAGGTGGGCCTTGAAAAGTTTTAGTATAAGCTGCAGGTATTCGTAGATCTTCTAGCCGTAAAGCTCGCAGGGCTTTAAAGCCAAATACATTCCCCACAATTGAAGTAAACATGTTGGTCACCGAACCTTCTTCAAAAAGGTCTAAAGGGTATGCTACATAAGCAATATATTGATCTTTTTCTCCAAACACGCGCTCAATATGATAGCATCGACCCTTGTACCGATCTAGGCTAGTCAAGCCATCAGTCCACACAGTTGTCCATGTACCAGTAGAAGATTCCGCAGCGACTGCAGCCCCGGCTTCTTCAGGTGGCACTCCTGGTTGCGGAGTTACTCGGAATGCTGCTAAGATATCAGTAGCCTTGGTTTCATAATCAGGAGTATAATAGGTTAATTTGTAGTCTTTAACACCAGCTTTGAATCCAACACTTGTTTTAGTCTCTGTTTGTGGTGACATAAATTCCTCCTTCGAACTCATGAATTAATAACAACAAGATCTATTCGACAGGAATGAAAGGCATATTTGACCGAATTCCCAGCTCATAAAGAGTATTGACAATGATCTTATATTATTTATTCTTTTGGTTTTTGAGTTTCATTTACAAATAACAAATGCATCAATATCAATACTATAAGATAGTGTCTACCCTTCCATATATCTAGTCCAACCCTGTTTGAATTTTAACGGGAAATGATGAGAAAAAAAAAAGCCACTGAGAAAGTCAGAAATCATATTAGGAGCTCGAGTGGCTATTATGGAAGGTATTGAATAAACCTTCAAATGAGGGATTGACTTAGATACTACTAACAACTAGAGTCAAAATCTCCTATTGAATTACCCCTGTACTATGAATAAGGCTATAAATTTCTTTTTACTTTTGATTTTGAATCCGAAAAGTTTGATTTTTTGAGTAAAGTTCAGTTCTATGAGACTAACTCCTAATTATGATTATGAGGTTTCCTCGATTGACAAAAAAAAACGAGGGTATATCGTCCAAATAATTGGTCCGGTCCTTGATGTAGCCTTTTCACCAGGCATGATGCCTTCTATTTATAATGCTCTGGTAGTTCAAGGACGACACAAGCAAGAACCAAACGTGACTTGTGAGGTCCAGCAATTATTGGGAAATAATCGAGTTAGAGCTGTCGCTATGAGTGATACGGATGGTCTAATGCGAGGTATGGAAGTAATTGACACGGGAACTCCAATAAGTGTTCCGGTCGGTGGATCAACATTGGGACGAATTTTCAACGTGCTTGGGGAGCCTGTGGATCAATTGGGTCCTGTCGAGACTAATCAACTATCTCCTATTCATAGATCTGCACCCCCGTTTTTAAAGTTAGATACAAGATTATCAATTTTTGAAACAGGAATTAAAGTTGTCGATCTGTTAGCCCCCTATCGGCGTGGAGGAAAAGTCGGATTATTTGGGGGGGCTGGAGTAGGAAAAACTGTCTTAATTATGGAATTAATTAACAATATTGCCAAAGCTTACGGAGGAGTATCCGTATTTGGAGGTGTAGGGGAACGTACTCGTGAGGGAAATGATCTTTATATGGAAATGAAAGAATCTGGAGTTATTAATCAACAAAAACTGGCCGAATCAAAAGTGGCCCTAGTTTACGGTCAGATGAATGAACCCCCAGGAGCTCGTATGAGAGTTGGTTTGACCGCCCTAACTATGGCGGAATATTTCCGAGATGTGAATCGGCAAGACGTACTTCTCTTTATTGATAATATCTTTCGTTTTGTCCAAGCGGGATCCGAAGTTTCGGCTTTATTGGGCCGAATGCCCTCTGCTGTAGGTTATCAACCGACCCTAAGTACCGAAATGGGCTCTTTACAAGAAAGAATTACTTCTACCAAAGAAGGTTCCATAACCTCGATTCAAGCAGTTTATGTACCTGCCGACGATTTAACAGACCCTGCTCCTGCTACAACATTTGCACATTTAGATGCAACTACTGTGCTCTCAAGAAGTTTAGCTGCGAAAGGTATTTATCCAGCAGTTGATCCCTTAGATTCAACGTCAATGATGTTGCAACCGCAGATCGTTGGCGAGCAACATTATAAAACTGCGCAACGAGTCAAGCAAACTTTACAACGGTATAAAGAACTGCAGGACATTATCGCTATCCTTGGGTTAGATGAATTATCGGACGACGACCGTTTAACTGTAGCAAGAGCACGAAAAATTGAGCGTTTCTTATCCCAACCTTTTTTCGTAGCAGAAATATTTACTGGTTCGCCAGGTAAATATGTTAGTCTCGCAGAAACTATTAGGGGATGTACTTTGATCCTTTCTGGGGAATTCGACGATCTTCCGGAACAGGCTTTTTATTTGGTAGGTACTATTGATGAAGTTAACGCGAAAGCGATGCTAGAAGAGGAAAAAAATTTTACTAAATGACCTTATTAAAACTTTGTGTACTGACTCCAAATCAAATTGTTTGGGATTCAGAAGTTGAACAAATCATTTTATCTACCAGTAGTGGACAAATTGGAATATTACCGAATCACATCCCTATTGCCACTGCTCTAAATATAGGTATTTTGAGACTAAACTCTAATGGCCAATGGTTTTCAATTGCTCTGATGGGCGGAGTTGCTCGAATAGCTAATAATGCAATCACTATCTTGGTAAAAGATGCCAAAGTGAGGTAGTAAAATTATGTGACAAGAAGCTTAGGAAACTCTGAAAGTGGCAGAGACAAAAGTTTGGACAACAAATTGAGGCGAATTTCGCTTGACGTCGTGCTCAAACACGGATAAAGGCCAGCAATGGACTCATAAAAAAACAGAACAACTTATTAGATCCATATCTAATAAGTTAGATCTACTATTGGATTTGAACCAATGACTCCCGCCGTATGAAAGCAGTACTCTAACCACTGAGTTAAGTAGATATTTGATTAAACCAAAACTAAAAAAGTCAAACTCCCGGCCGTATCAAGTTTTGTTTAAAATAAAACGTTTTTTTGTTTTATTAAATTCTGAAGGTTTCGGAAATCCACGCTATTTCACTACGACCGGCTCAGAGAAACCCCTTACATTTATAATGTTCCTTGATTTAGAATGAAAGAAACCGAGCACAAAGAGTGCCTGTGCTTATAGAGAACCTTATCAAAAGAGGGTTCTAGTCTTAAAAAAAAGATACTTAAAAAACAATTTGTGTGTCAGGAACCAGATTTGAACTGGTGACACGAGGATTTTCAGTCCTCTGCTCTACCGACTGAGCTATCCCGACCCATTTCCCACTGGAGATTCCAATTGTAGATTAGATTGAAGGGAACTGAAACCAATAAAGGGTAGTGCACGTTAAAAAATTTGAGCCAAAAGTACCAAGCAGAGAGTAGTTTGTTGGGCTTTTGGGGATAGAGGGACTTGAACCCTCATGATTTTTCAAATCGACGGATTTTCTTTTTACTGAAAATTTCATTACTGTCCATATTGACATGTAGAAACGGACTCTCTCTTTATTCTTTAATCAGCTTGGTAAAAAAATATATTTTCACATTGGTTAGAAAAGCTTCCGTTGAGTCTCTGCACCTCTCCTTAGTTTTTTTATTCTAAAAAGGATTTGGCTCAGGATTGCCCCTTTTTATTAATTCCAGGGTTTCTCTGAATTTGAAAGTGATCACTTAGTAAGTTTCCATACAAAGGCTCAATACAATTAAGTCCGTAGCGTCTACCAATTTCGCCATATCCCCCTTAACTTTGTTTATTCTCCCTGAAGAATTGCTTCACTCTTTCTGAGAAAATCTAATCCTCAAATGAGATATTTCTAGACTGTCGACTCGTAAAGACGCATTTTTTCGAGTCCACTTCAAACAAATAAAAAACGAAATTTTAAATAAATAAATAAAATAAGACGCGAAATATTTAGTTTTATAGAATATTCCTTTTAGGAATTCAGAATATTTTATATTATAACATTATAACGCATTAAAAAAAATTAAAATTTGAATTTCAATCCAAATAAAATTTGGAAACTCAAGTTGTAAGAATCACGAATAACCTTTTTTTATAAAGAAGAATTGCTAATTACATCCTGTTCTAAAGAAATATTTTCTTATGTTAGCCCGCTTAGCTCAGCGGTTAGAGCATCGCATTTGTAATGCGATGGTCATCGGTTCGATTCCGATAGCCGGCTTTTCCACATTTTACGTCTATTGTTTATTTTTTCCATGAGTAATCCGAAGCTTTTGAAATAATAATATAAATTTAGGAATATCGGAAGTTCGAACTAGAATTAGTCAAAACATTCTTTTTTAAAATTTGCTTAGAATTGAAAAGAAAAAACTATTATCGCATTTATATAAATTATAAAATTACATATTTTAAATAAATTTAGATATATAATCTAATCGCATATAAAAATTAAGGAGTGTTTATGTCGCGTTATCGAGGACCTCGTTTTAAAAAAATACGCCGTCTTGGGGCTTTACCAGGATTAACTAATAAAAGTCCTAGGGTTATACGTGATCTTCGAAATCAATCCCGTTCCGAATATCGGATTCGACTCGAAGAAAAACAAAAATTGCGTTTTCATTATGGTCTTACAGAAAAGCAGTTAATTAATTATGTTCAAATTGCCAGAAAGGCCAAGGGTTCAACTGGTAAAGTTTTACTTCAATTACTTGAAATGCGTTTGGATAACATTCTTTTTCGATTAGGTATGGCTTCTACGATTCCTGCAGCACGTCAATTAGTTAACCATAGACATGTTTTAGTGAATGGTCGTCTAGTAGATAGACCCAGTTATCGCTGCAAACCCCGCGATATTATTATGCCGAAGAATACAACAAAATCCGGCGTTCTTGTTCAAAATTCTCTGGAGCTATTCACTGGTAAGGAATTGGCGAATCATTTAAACCTTTTCTCAACGCCTTATAAAGGCCTAGTCAATAAAATAGTGGATACGAACTGGATCGGTTTGAAAATAAATGAATTGCTAGTCGTAGAATATTATTCTCGGCAGGCGTAACCCTAACTAGGAGGAGTTGTTTTTGATGACGTAAATTTAATAACTGCGGTGAAAAAAGCGAAATCCAAACTCGGCTTTCTTTTTGTTTGTTCGAAGTTCAGCAAATGAACTTGGAAGTCCGGAAAGAGAGGGATTCGAACCCTCGGTAAACAAAAAAGTTTACATAGCAGTTCCAATACTACGCCTTTCAACCACTCGGCCATCTCTCCTCGATAAACAATAAAGAAAACAATAAAAAATATGTCCCAAATTACGCGTGAATCAAGCCGTCATTTTAACTCATAATTAGTTCCTATTTTTGTTAGAGAGTGTATTTTCTATTATTTTGTAGGAGACGACCCAAGCGGTAAAGAATTAGAGAATAGATTTATACCCATGCCTATATCGCAAAAAAATCAAAATTTTATTGATAGGACGTTTTCAATTATCGCGAATATATTGTTACGAATAATTCCAACAACTTCAGGAGAAAAAGAGGCATTTGCCTATTACATCAATGGGATGTCAGCTCAATCCGAAGGAAATTATGCAGAAGCTCTACAAAATTATTATCAAGCCATGCACCTAGAAATGGATCCATATGATCGAAGTTATATACTCTATAATATCGGTATTATACATACAAGTAATGGAGAACATTCTAAAGCCTTGGAATATTATTGTCGAGCCATAGAACGAAATCCTTTCTTACCGCAAGCATTTAATAACATGGCTGTTATTTGTCATTACCGGGGCGAACAAGCTATTCAACAGGGAGATTCTGAAATTGCGGAGGCTTGGTTTGATCAAGCCGCTGAGTATTGGAAACAAGCTAGAACGCTGACTCCCGATAATTATATAGAAGCGCAAAATTGGTTAACGATCACTTGGAGATCCAAATAAAATACCCTACTTTGTTTCGACTTCAATAGACTTTTTACTTAGAAATAAATGTCTGTTTGTAAGATAAAAGGACACAACCCCATCTACGAATTTCCACATTTATATAGAAAGATTCATGAAGCTGGACAAAAAATACGTCCTTGGCTCACTGCCAAGTTTGTTCTATATGAAAATCAAAAAGGGTCCGTTGGGCACCAAATGTATATGTGATAATAGATTTGAATACTTGGTTCATATCATTTTACAGATCAGAATTGCTCGAATTAATACAAAATTTTACGCAAGATTTATGAGTCTTAGCAGGTCTCGTTGTATGTGTTGTCCATAAAGAAAAGAGGAGGACTCTATGATTATTCGTTCGCCCGAATCGGAAGGCAAAATTTTGGTAGATAGGGATCCGGTGAAAACCTCATTTGAGGAATGGTCCAGACCAGGGCATTTCTCAAGAACTCTAGCGAAAGGTCCTGATACTACTACGTGGATATGGAACCTACATGCTGATGCTCACGATTTTAATAGCCATACTAGTGATTTGGAGGAGATATCACAAAAAGTTTTTAGTGCCCATTTTGGTCAACTCTCGATAATCTTCATTTGGCTGAGTGGCATGTATTTCCATGGCGCTCGTTTTTCCAATTATGAATCGTGGTTAGCTGAGCCAACTCAAATTCGGCCTAGCGCCCAGGTGGTTTGGCCAATAGTGGGTCAAGAAATATTGAATGGTGATGTCGGCGGGGGTTTCCGAGGAATACAAATCACCTCTGGGTTTTTTCAGCTGTGGAGAGCCTCTGGAATAACTAGTGAATTACAACTCTATTGTACCTCAATTGGTGCATTGATTTTTGCCGCAGTCATGATTTTTGCTGGTTGGTTTCATTATCATAAGGCGGCTCCAAAATTGGCGTGGTTTCAAGATGCCGAATCAATGTTGAATCATCATTTGGCAGGTCTACTTGGACTTGGATCTCTCGCTTGGGCGGGTCATCAAGTTCATGTCTCTTTACCAATTAACCAATTTCTAAACGCTGGAGTTGATCCTAAAGAAATCCCACTTCCTCATGAATTGATCCTTGATAGAAATCTTATGGCTCAAGTTTATCCTAGTTTTGCCGAGGGACTAACCCCATTTTTCACTTTGAATTGGTCAAAATATGCCGACTTTCTTACGTTTCGTGGAGGATTAGATCCAGTAACTGGTGGTCTATGGATGACTGATATTGTGCACCATCATTTAGCTGTTGCGATTATTTTCCTTATAGCAGGGCACATGTATAGGACCAACTGGGGCCTTGGGCATGGACTAAAAGAAATTTTAGATGTTCATAAGGGACCATTTACAGGTATGGGCCATAAAGGTCTATATGAGATCCTAATAAGCTCATGGCATGCTCAATTAGCTCTAAACCTAGCAATGCTCGGCTCAGTAACAATTATTATCGCTCACCATATGTATGCAATGCCCCCTTACCCATATATAGCTACTGACTATGGGACACAATTGTCATTATTCACGCATCACATGTGGATTGGGGGATTTCTTATAGTTGGTGCTGCCGCGCATGCAGCCATCTTTATGGTACGAGACTATGATCCAACTAATCGATATAATGATTTGTTGGATCGTGTCCTTCGACATCGTGATGCAATTATCTCACATCTCAACTGGGTATGTATGTTTCTAGGTTTTCACAGTTTTGGTTTGTATATTCATAATGATACGATGAGTGCTTTAGGGCGCCCTCAAGATATGTTTTCCGATACTGCTATACAATTACAACCCATTTTTGCTCAATGGATACAAAAAATCCCTACTTTTTTAACACCAGATTTAGCAGCAAACACTGGTTTAAGTTGGAGCGGTGTAGTTGCAGTGGGTGGCAAAATAGCGTTAGCGCCAATTTCTTTAGGGACTGCGGATTTTTTGGTACATCATATTCATGCATTTACGATTCATGTGACAGTATTGATACTTTTGAAAGGTGTGCTATTTGCTCGTAGTTCCCGTTTGATACCAGATAAGGCAAATCTTGGTTTTCGTTTTCCATGTGATGGCCCTGGAAGAGGAGGGACATGTCAAGTCTCGGCTTGGGA